CGCTCTGCTGGATGCGTCGGATCCCGTACAACAAGCGAGCTTTTTACCCTCAAATTCAAACATGTGGGCGAAAAATGCTATCCTGCTCTATTGTTGCGTAGCAATAGAAGCCTGCTCATGCTGCTTCGGCGGCGCTTTTTGTCCTTCTCTTCGCTCTGGGCAGGAGCGCTAGTGGACACGGGGAGGGAGCAGGCGAGGCGTGTCGTTCGTAATGGACAGAAAGATACCGCCACTTCGCCTCTTTGTTGGACCGCCGGCGCGAACACAGTGGTCTCTGACCAAGACCAGGAACCTATTAGAATTTGGATCTTGATATGTCGGTGGTTTTTAACCGTAGGCATCTTGCCAGGAAGTTGGTGGGCTCATCATGAATTAGGTCGGGGTGGCTGGTGGTTTCGGGATCCCGTAGAAAATGCTTCTTTTATGCCTCGGGTATTAGCCACAGCTCGTATTCATTCAGTAATTCTACCCCTTCTTCATTCTTGGACCTCGTTTCTTAATATTGTGACTCTTCCATGCTGTGTCTCAGGAACCTTTTCAATACGGTCCGGATTGCTAGCTTCCGTTCATAGTTTTGCTACAGATGATACACGAGGGATCTTTTTATGGAGGTTCTTCCTTCTAATGACCGGCATATCTATGATTCTTTTATCCCAGATGAAGCAGCAGGCATCGGTCCGTAGAACCTATAAAAAAGAGATGGTTGTGGCGCGAAGTACTCTTGTGCACCTACGTCACGCGGCTCGCGCGCAACCCCGCCCCGTTATGTTATGGAAGAATTGAACGGCTGGTTATTCAGAGCCAGCAATTGGCTGCCGGATTTCGTCCCGCAACTAGAAGAAGTTCGGGGGGCGTGGCTGAATGTAGAGCAGTCCGCCCCTACAGCGTTTGATCAGTAGATTATTTAGAATTTCGGAAGATGGTCAAGGTAGCTTGCTTCCAAGCCACTGCACTAGATGATCAATGGCCGCGTTGTAGTCGGCTCAGAGAGCCTCTGTTCTATACTAAAAAAAAAGACTACTTCGGGGAATTACGTCGCTCTTTGATTTGAAGAATAAAGCCTACGAGCTCTCTGTTTTATGGCAGAGATCTCGCCACGCCAAGGAACCTAATCACAATGGATCGAAGCCCTCCTTTTCCTTCCTAGTGAAATTATATTTCTTTCTTACTTGGGAAATAGCGGTCGACCCCGACTAGATGGCCCGGGCCTGAAGAAGGACAGGCCTTGTGACTTATCTAGTCAGACATGAAGTAGAATCGACCCGGAGAGAGTGGGCAAGCTACCCCTGCCATCTGACCACCCTGCTACCCGCGGATGAGAGATAGATTGTTCCGTTCTCACTCAAACCATTCAGCTTCGGCTGAAGACGTCACACCTCGCGGCGGATGGCACCTTTGGAAAAGAACTAAGAAAACTCCTTAAAGAGAGAAAAGTAACTCTTTTATAGCGGGTCGACCCGAAGCGAAACTGATTGCTGCAATCTTAGTCTCGTTCGGTACAAACTTCGATGTCAACAAGCTCTTATTAGCAGGCCTGCGGGAGCGGTGAGAGAACTTTCCACCATTGGAAAACTGGTGGGTGCATTCCAGCTAGTCGTATTCCTCTTTTCTCTTTTGATCCACTTGCCCGGGAGGGAGTATTCCGGTTACGGCTAGAAAGTTTACCGGGGAAGAAGCTTCGTAGTGGCATTCCTCCGACGAGCTACCGCCTAATAATAAAGCCGATCTCGAGTGGATCTTCCGGTTTATTATGCATGGTACGAACGCCTATTATTATCAACCGACGGGCCGGGGGAAGTTAGAGCCTAAATGGGAAGGCCCCTACATCATCGAAAAAGTATACTCAAATGGAGCATACCTGCTCATCACCATGGACGACGAACAAATCATTCCTCCTACAAATGCTCGATTCCTGAAATATTACTACCCTTTCAGAAAAAAGCTCCCTGATACGAGCCTAAACGGCCCCCCCATTATGTATTATGTATTATGTAATACTCCCGGCCCGCACGAGCATAAACTGTTCATGGCAAAACCAAACTGACAAGACCAATGAGAGATCCGGTCTAAAAGAAAAAAAGGCCTATTTGAGAGCTCTCAAAAGCTTTTCACTATCGAAAAGAGGGCATATAGCCCGAGTCCTGAATACAGGAAAGACCGATTACGACTGTTGCAAGAGTGGATACCCTTTCCGAGGGAATCATACTTTTAGAAAAGGAATTCCACATAGCGAATGGTTAACTGCCAGCCTCTAACTCCTCCGTCTACCGGGAGGAGAGATCTTTCATAGCATATCGAAGAGACCAAGCACCGAGATGAGCCCAAAGCAAGCAACAAAGGATGACCGGGCGACTCTTCTAAAGCTTTGGCTTGCTTCTTAAGCCAATAAGTCCTGTGCCTGGTAGGTGAAATCAGTCTGCCCCTTACCTGTCCATTCAAGCCTTTCAATATCTCGTCTGGCCCTGTCTTCTGTCGTACTCTCCTCTATCGATAATTGCTTTCTCGCAACTGTCCTGTGGAAAACGGATGACACTCTTCTGGTAGCCGTTGTTTGCTTCATGGGTTTCAGTATCCTTTGCTTGGTTAATTTATTCACGCTCTACTGACCTTCACTACTATACTAACTAATAAGGCAAGCTAAGGTTATGGAATAACATTGTATTATTTTACGGTTGACCTGGAAGATTAAAGACCCATTTGCGTGCGCATCGAGTGCTGATAAAGCTTGTCATCCCTCTAATGGTTGCCTCTAAGCACTTCGATTCTCTTTCCGTACTGCTGAGTAAGTAACTCTCTTCCCTAGTAGCTCATCCCGCTCATCTGCTAAAGCCAATGAGAAGGAAGCTAAGCCCCTTAAGAGCTAAAAGGAGAGTTAGCATAGACTTAGGCAAGAAGTCAAGAAGCTTTGGCAAGCTACATCTCAAAGAAAGAAGTATAAGTCCCGGGGACTAGCGGACGATAGATAACAACGGACGTTAATGCTCTAGTTCTATCATCCGCTCTGTAAGGATAGGAACTTGTAGGGTTAGCAACTCAGATAGGAATTCCAACTACAAACAAAATTCAGGACAGTGCAGACATCTCTCTGATAAAGAAGTTGCAGAGCGTTTCCCAGAATACGCTCCTATATACGCTGCAAAACTAGCTAGAGAAAGCCAAGACGTGACGGGTCGATGCTGGTAAATCTAGTACTCCTTCAGAGGCCATGCTCATGATGACAGAAATCATGAAAGAGCAAGGAGGTCGTGAGTAAAGGCGCAAATTGACCAAAGCTATTGAGAACTCAACTAAGGAGGGATTCGAAAGAAGGAGGAAGATCATAACAAAGACGTACTTATGCGCCTTGAGAGGTTAAACGGGGACTCCCAACGGGGTTCAAAGGAATCTGAATTTGTTGTTCAACAACAAATCCCAAAGGAGTCTGAAAACGTGCCCTGATGAAGAATTACGGATGGAGTCACCTCCTAAGAAGTCTGCAAGCCTCTTCAAAAGGGGATGGAACGCGTATTGGTTTTGTAGCAGCCAAGAGTACAGGCAAACTACCTGTTGGTGAAGCTACCATCCCTTCTAAAGAACAGATAGGTCTCACCTACGGACCGCTACTTCGTAGCCTTATGTGGCACCAACATTTAAGGAAACTCCTAAGAAGAATGGAGGGGTCAAGATCAATGAACCAGGGTCCAACTCTTCTGCTAAGAAGGACAAACAAGCAGTCAAGCCTCCTGTTGTTACTACTACTACTACGCCTAAGAAGATTCAAGTACCGAAGCTTGTTCCTGTCAAGAAACTAAAAGAGATGAGGGTGGCCTCTGATGATGAATATGATGATGAGTCAGAGCCTGAACCTGAAGAAGAGGTTCGACAACCTAAAGGAAATAGGGCTAAAAGAGTCAATGGACCTGCTCCTATGACTAGGGGTAGTAAGGCTGATTCAAGCTGCTGGTCAAGGTAATATTGCAAGGGAGCTATACCAACCTCCTCATCCATATGAAGTGGATCAATTAGAGTTCCCAAGAGGATTTAGAACCCCAGTCTTTACTGTGGGGAGGATTCTAGAAGAGCAACAATGGAACACATTGCTCAATTTACCAATAAATGTGGTAATGCAGTGATCCAAAAATGAAGCTTTTTCCAACCTTGTCAGCCTGTATAGAAGTTTGGAGCCCGGATGAATGAGTTGGAAACCCTTTTCCATGCTCGGTTTGGAAGCACTCAAGCTGCTGTTACAATAGAAGATCTGAGTCACATGCGACAACAAACCAGTGAAAACGCTGCGCTCTTTCTCCAAAGGCGCCAAAGGCGAAGATGTAAGCTCGTTGTGTTGACCAGATGGATAATCAACAAGTATGCAGAATTGGGATGAAAGGTCTAAATAATGAGATCAGAATTCATCTTAATGCTATTAGGATTCAAAATTTTTTTAATCTTGTTACTGAGGCTTCCAATTATGAAAGGATGATTAAAGAAAAAACAGAGTTTCAAGAAGAATGCTTCAAGAGGGACTTACTATCCAAGCCATGAGATCAATGCTATTAACTATGGCGCGGAAGAACCAGATTTTGAATATGACCCTTTCTATCTTCCTCTGGATTCTGCTGGTGCTACACAGTCTGTCATGCAGCTTGAAGAGGTGTTCTTCCTGCATATCGATAGAGAAAGATGTTGTTAATGCGCACTGTTTGGCATCTTATATTCAAATTCCTTGGTGCGCATCTCATTGAAGTTTGTTGCGTTCTGCTTCTTACAGGTTAAGGCCGCCGTGGCTGCACTGTGGAACACACGCGGTTTGAACTGGCCTAGTGCATTTGAGCAGAGCAGACAGAAAGCTGGTGATCTGGACCTCCTTGATTGGCTTAGGGCCATGTTCGGATTCCAGGTATGTATAAAAATGAGAGATGAGGTCATGGGGAAGAGTCACTATATGACTTTTAAGAAATGATTTAGACATTGGTTTCTTTTTGTGGGTACAGAGAGACAATGTCAGGAACCAGAGGGAGCATTTGGTATTGCTACTTGCGAATACTCATATAAGGCTTCATCCAAAACCTGAACCTCTTAACAAGGCATGTATCATTGTCTCAATTTAATTTGTCATCGCAGCATTTTTACATTTATCCGATCGGTTGATAATAACAGGATCAAATATGTAGGTGCATGTCAAAGCTTTAAATTTATGGGTTGACCTGGCGGTTGAATTCTTTTTTGCTTACGAAGGAATAAAACAAGCCAATATTTTGTTATCTATGAGGGTAGTTCCGTCCTTTCTCTGAAGCCCAATCATATCCCTACAAGTTTTTGTATAGAGACAAAAGGATTGAGCTTGTCTGCATATAAACCTAAAACCCATATAAACCTCTCTCCCAGCTAGCTCAAGTGTCTCTGTGGCCTCTAGCTATCTGCAACTAGTATACATGCATTAATGGCAGACCCAGCCATGTACGACTTCCTAAACAAGCAGCCACCTTCTTCTTCTTCTTCCACAATATCAAGACCAAAAAAAAGGTCCCAATTAACTCAGCCACCCTGTTCTTCCTCTCGGGTATTTCCATGCCTTTACTGCCCTCGCAAGTTCTACACTTCTCAAGCTCTAGGAGGCCACCAGAACGCCCACAAGCGCGAGCGTGCCGCTGCTCGCAGACTAGGCTACCCCTCTCCCTCTCATCATCATAGTCATGACCATTTGGATTTGGGTCGTCTTCAGCCCCAGCCCCAGCTGCACCCACCTCTTGACCCTGCAGGAGGCGCACCTTTGCTATCTCTATATTTATATATAAAAGTTCATGCTCGGATTCGTCCACAATCAAGGAAGAGAAGTTCAGATTAAAGCTGACGAATGCAAGGCTGGAAAACATCTCTAAACCCGCGGAATGAAAAATCATATTTATCTTTCTAGTAAATGCGCGGAAATCAAAGAAATGCTGGTTGTAGCACCATTGACCGAGGAGGAATACTAGTTGTAGCACACATCGCCCAACCTCGAAATCAAGATGGCGTTCCAACTAGCTATAGTAGAGGAATATGGAGTGACGTATGGAGGAATGGGGCGGCCCTGCGCCATATGTACTTGATTGTTGGAGGGAGGCATGGGTCAACCCCGTGACCAACTAAGATTTTTACTCTTTCGGCCTTCCATCTTTCTTCATGATGTTTTTTGTATCGATACAAGTTTCAGCACTTTACTTTTTTTACCCGGGAAAATACACTTTTGAACGATTCGCCGACAAGTGAATGTTCTTGGAAAATAATTTTGGAATAAGCAACGGCAAGAATTCATAACCGGCTTCTGGAAACCAGTCGGGGCTGCCCTTAGTCAGCTGCCGCAGGGGATTCAAAACATGCTTAAAAAAGCCATGTTAAGACAATCACCAGAGAGGCACTCAGAAATTCTTCCAGGATAAAGGAATTCTCTTTATCTGAAGCTATCATGTACTCATACCTTAAGGACATAAGGTTTATCCCCCTTCTGTGCCTACTCATTGGATTTACCGCTTGGTGGGGGTACATTCCAGAAAAGGTAGGGGAATTTTTTTCCGTGGACTGCTATGAATCCTGACATCGTCAATCAATATTTCTAGATTCGCATCAGGCCGCGGAAACCTCGACTGTAAATGAATCTTTTGCCCCGGGAAAAGCAATTGCAGTAATTCGAACCGGACCAGGGCTTTAGCAGTGTTGATGGGATCCATTATTATTGTCATGGTCATGGTCTTAAGCGAGTCTACTACACCTTTCGGAATGCTGCCATAGGAAATTAGGTAGCGAGGTGTACTGAATATCCATAGGACTAATAGGGTGGGATGTATTCCGAGCGAAAGAAGAACGGTGAAGTTTCACTCACAAATTACACTTTTTTTTAACGATTCGACAACTAGGGGTATTCTCGTATATAACAATGAAAATATACTTCATCCGTATTTGGCGTTTACTCCTAGCACAGCTTCTGGGTTGTTTTTACTGCTCTGACTACTGGAAAAAAAGAAATTCTTCCGGCCTTCTCTCAAAAAAAATTCTGTTAGGTTCTTAGTAGCAGTAGGAGTAAGTAAACTCCCGTAATGAACATACCCATGCACCCGGTCACTGCTCGTCTCGACCACACCGAAGAGAAGCTACGGCGGCCCTTCTAACCCCTCCGGCTGGGTATCTTGCGAAACAGGTATATCCATCTTATGCTTGTTAGTCCAATAGTAGAGTAGAATGAGAATGTTAATTCAGGTATACAGAAGGGATCCTAACTTGGTCGAATAAGAATCGGAACTGGAATGGACCCCTGCGCCTCTGCCTCTAGAGACCACCTTTCCATCTCTAGAACGTACTCCGCGTACTGCCAAACGCGTTCTAAGTCCAGAGATCGGGGACCAATGCATTCTAGAGCATGGTAAAGCCCCGAGCGCCCAAAAGCGTCATGCCCGGGGAAGTCCTCATCGGTTGGCACCTTGAGCGAAACAGGATACCATTTCCCACCCATTTCTATGATAACCCCACGGGAAGCAAAGTAAAAACAATCTTCGGATAGGTTTCTCCAAAGATACGTTTTGGACCCGCCCCCTACCCCAAGGGAGTCAGTCGGAATAGCCGTATTGCAGCAGTCGTATATATCCCGGGGTTTTTCCAGATGGATAATAAAAACATAGATATAACGGAGATTAAGCAATGCAGAAAGATTGCATCGGTAGATAAATATATAATTCATTGCGCACGCTTTTATTCGAACAAGCTTTCTTGGATAACGACTAGTGGGGCTTTTGCTTCTTCTACAGGTTTCCGAACGCTGATGTCTGCTTCCTGCCCCAGAGTACTGTTCAAGTCTCTTTTCGAGGGGGAAAGATGGCATAACGAGAGCTTCGGTCCACCCTATTAAAACAAGAATAAAATAAAGGTCAAATGGTATTTATCCGTGTCGCTGCCTGTTACTGAGCTGCCATAGCCATAATAGATTCCGGTAAAGCAACTCCCTCCATCATTCGAGACGGGTTCCCGGCATCTCATGTCCCAAAGGGAAGAAAAGAAAGATTCAATTAAAGTCTTCACCAGAGAGAATAAAAAAAGCATATAATTACGGGGCGAATGCTACTGCAGCCGGAAAGCTCTCATCAGCATTTCCTTGTGATAGATCGCCAGCTAAAGTAGATTCAAGCGATCCCAGCCCCCGTGTATGGTCGTATCAGAAGAACAGTTCGTTAAAAGGATAAAAAAAGCATGTTCATGTGCATCGGTCAAAGCCGCCTACAAATACCAATGAGAGAAAGACAAGTTTACTTGTTTCTGTGGCCTTAGGAGACATTCGTATCGGGCGGAGCGCTCCTGGACGAGAGAAACTCATCCCTGTTCGTTAGTCGTTGGTAGATCTATTGTAGTTGTTCGGGATCGATCGGGGGTTGCGGAAGAAAAAGGCTCAACGCGCGCGGATCGCGAGACATCAAGTCCTAATCTCGCACACAGTCCAAAACATCTGAGCTGTTCTCTTTTCCTTACTTGAAGTTGAGCAAGGAAATAGAAAAAAAAAATATTTCAAATTTTTAGCATTGCAATCACGCTTTGTTATACAAAAACCCGGTCTTCCCGAAACGAAAACAAGGGAAAGCCGTTCCTCTCTCGGAGTTCGAGTTACTCCGTTCCTTTTGATCAGTCATTTTATCATATTGAGTTTCGAGAGGTAGAAGAAAGCTTAATAAAAGTACTTCGCGCGGCGGGTGTTTCCGCCTGTTCTTGCCCCACACCGACCACTATTTTTATTCCGATCTGATCTTTCTTATGTCTGCTCCCGTCTTGTCGCCTCGGTGGGACACTCCCGCTTTTCCACCAACGCACGAAGCGTGCTTGGACAGGCAACATGGCGACATGAGCCTCGATGACATGAGAGCCTATAGATTGGGCGAGTGCCTTGGCGGAGAACCATGGCACAAGGAAGCGATCATATAGTCGCAAGATGCGAGACTCGCGAGGAGTAGCTCTTGTTGGCAAACCACAAATGGGGCACCGAGAAGGTGTCGAATGGGTCAGAATGAATGAGCATGCGCTAATGAGATGTGCAGAGGAGCTATAGAGTGTCAGATGTGCTGAAGTGAGCTGAAGTACAAAAGATAAAGAAAAGGGTGAGTTAGGCTGGCCTCGGTTCAAGAGGAACCTTGGCGCCACACGGTCATATTCCGCTGCGTTACAAGTCGGACCGTGACAGTTGGTATCAGAGCCAGGTTGGTTGTTCATGGGGAATGGCCTGCCATGGTATAGAAGACGAGTGGGGCAACATCCATGACTTCGGGTGGAACGGAACTCCAATGCTATGAGACTGATACTGATTGAGGCAAACGAGATAGCCACAGAGGGGAGAAAATTGAAGACAAAACGATCATGGCAACCAAACTAGAGAGTTTGGGTATGCTACCTGAGAGAAGGAAATCGAGTAAGGGGCAGCTATCAAGCTATTCAGCAGAGATGAAGCCCATTGAGAAACTGAGCTAAATGGAGGCGTTGGCACTTGTGGTGGACTAGCGCATTGTCCAATGAGGAGTCCAGAGAGCATGTTGGCTACTTGCGCTTTCTCTCTTGAAGCCTATAAGCGTAGCGCACTGGCTCAAGGAAGTTTGTAAGTCGCATTGGTGGGTTGCTCTTGAGATAGTCGAGTTCATGTAAGCCACGGAAGTATCCACGAGGCAGCCAACAATCTAAGAGACACGGAGGTAGAAAACAAGCATCAATGGTGAAGTTATTCAAGATGAGAGAGTGCAGAGGCACGAAGAGAACATGCCGGTGGGATCGTCAAGCGACATATGGGACTCATGGTAGCCTTGAAGGTTGGCAACAGTCTTGCAGAGACAGAATGAAGTCGGGACATCTCAGTTGGCACATAAGAGTTAAGAGAAGAAGTCTTTGAGGAAGAAGCATGCGAATGAGCAAAAAGTTGGCCAAGAGTGCGTGATCCAAGAGACGGGTTCATCGCTTGAAGCTAGAACAAGGCCAAGAGGGCCAAATACACAGAAAGTGAAGGCAACGAGGGCCGAAGTGGGAGGTCAATAGGACCGAATATGCCGAGGTGGAAGATAAAAAGTGTCATGCCTGCCTTACTTGAGAAACATGTCGGGTATCACAGGGGATGTGTAAGCAGAGTGCTATGCTCGTGTGGTTGAAAAGAGGATCTCGCCCAGAGGGGTGCACTTCCATCAAGAGACGTGTAAGCGGAGTGCCATATGTGTGTAGTGGGTTCAAAGGCCTCGCCCAGAGGGGCGCACTCCCTTCAGAACTTGTGAGACTACCGAATGAGTCTTTTTTCGAGTAGGTGTGCAACCATTTTTTATTCTGGATGGGCAGCATCCAGACACTTCGAGTTTGAAGTTTGAGCATTGAAGTTAAGTGGGGCACTAAGCCATAGAGTTGGCCACACAGAGGTTAAGGGAAGCGAATTGAGAGGAGCACTTTCCAGGTCGAGTAGGGGGGCCTACGAAGCTATTGGGGGTGTAACACATCGGTTGATGGTTGGGGAACAGATTGAATAATGTATTGAGATGGGTACTTCTAGCCGGGAGCCTACGAGTTGGTTGTGGCACTTCAAATCGGTGCAAGCTAAGTGACCGAGTGAGATTCTCTCCTTCCCTACTTGAGTAGAAGAGCTGCTTGAGTTTGGTCGGAACAATTGAGCCAAGAATGTTGATGCTGGTGAGTGGATCCGTGACGGGGGAAACTACAACAGAGGTTGTTCAGTTCGGCGACTTGTGCATGACTACTACAAGGACAGAGCAAGTAAGAAGGCGAAGTCCAGTGGTTCAAGGTTGTGTAGAGGAGTTGATTGATGCCAGCAAGCAAAGTATTGAGAAAGCAAAGACAAGAGTGACATAAGTGTCAAGACGGGAGAAGAACCAACAAATGCAAGAGTGCAATGGGTCTTTTCCACAACACAGATAAAGAACAAGAGCAGAGGGTTTTCAGAAGAGCATTATGGCGACTGGCGAGTGGGCAACACCAAGAGATATGTGTTTGTCCTCGAGTCAGGGCCAAACAAGTGAGAGAGAGGAGTTGAAGTTCGAGAGCGGACTCAGCTAAGCTCAGAGGAGCAATTCATGAAGTCTTGAGGGGGTGGAGGAATGGTATAATCGTATTCGAGGGCAAGCTATTGAATATTGAAGTGAAGAAGAGTGTAGGTGAGCAGCATTGTACTTTGTCTTTGGCTCGATCATAGAGAGATGGGTTTCAAAGAAAGAAGATAGAGCCTTGCTGACAGATCAGAAGAAAGAAGGAAGCAGGGGAGAATTGAATCAGGCGTAAACCAAGGTCGGAGAGACCTTAGGTAGTAATTGAGATGCCTTCAATCCGGTCTCTCATCTGATAAAAAATAAGTCTCCTGCAAGTTCAAAGGCTGGCAGTAGCAGTTGCAGGTAATCCCATCCCTTCGATTCCCCTCCTTTAGAAAGAGTAGTTGCCCCGCCGCCTGTGAGGACTGCTTTCAATCAAAAGGAGATTCGAGATAAGCGACTTGCCTTCTTCAGGATTAGCCATATTGGATGAATGCCGGGAGTGTGAAGGGGGACATAGCGAGTAGTTTCCGCAGCAGCAGCAGTCAAGATAGAGGTAGAAGTTGAAACAGGATCAGAAGCAGCTACGAACGGGCGGGAATATTAATTGTTGAACCCTGTGAACGTCGACCGAGCTGAGAAGAAGCACTAGCAGTTCTCGTCGAATAACCAATTGAAGTTTACCTAGATCCAATTGACCTTGTTTAAGAATAAGAACCCATTAAAGCAATTGACCCAGCGGATCCTTTTCTAGTTGCAAATACTGTTCCGGCGTTAGAGATCCATTGCCCGCATCCCTTCGCTTAGTTCCATATCCTGTGGGCGGGCCCAACTCAGAGCCATAACCTATCGCACGCGGATCCACCATTTGCTCGTGTTCCAAGAATAGATGTTCCGGAATTAGCATGCATGTGTTCCAACAAGCTCTCTCCTCCTTGGGATCTGGGTCTCCGTACTTGATACGAGTCGAGGGGGCTGGCAGTGCCCTGTCCAAGGTCTTAGCTCCGGCTGTGCCCCGATACGAGTAAAGGCGTATAAGCCGTCTTAGCTCCCCCTTCCTAGTCAATGTGTTCCGACAATAGCAATAAGAACTACTAGAACCACCCCGTCTTAACTGCCTTTGCCATGGGCTAGCTGGATGTGGAGCTATATCTGCTACTAGTGGATCAATAAAGGCGACTAGAGAATCTATAACTGTCGAACGATAAGAATCAATTCAACTGCTTTAGGTGAATCAACTGAGCTGGGTTTCTATAATTATTTCGGTCAAGCGAATCAACCAGCACTGGATCTGTATCCACCCCCGGACTGGTACTTAAATTGGCTCAGCAACTGGAGGATCTGTATCTGACTTTCGATCTTTGGGATCAGGAACTAGTGAATCCGCGGGCAAGATGCTGCCACTTTGACTGCTGCCTCTCTAGCTGCTGTTGGTAGCTATGCATTTGGCATAAGAAAACAATATCAAATTGGGACAGGGATAGGCTCTCAGGAGGG